GAGGCAGTTTTTGTTAGAATCCCCCCTTTTTATTTTAAGGAATTTGTTAATTGTCTAGTAACAAATATGATTCGATGAAAGAAAGTGAAAAAAGAATAAAATAATAGGAATCAATAGTTGTAATGAATTGTTGGATTGGATCTCAATCCAAATTTGGATCTAGCTACAAGGAAGAGGCTTTATTTTAAAATATCGAACGAGGAAACATAGTATTTCATAAAAATGGAATTCAAAATAATAATTCAAAAAGAGTTTCGTTTTTAAATGAAGTTACACGATCCAGTTCGTTTATTCTCGACGACTTGGTTGATAGGAATCGCGAGATGGCTAGATCTTAGAAATGATGAATCGGTTTCTTATATGCCTGTTACTTTCTCTTTTTTCGTGCCGTCTATAATGATAGATGAATCCAAAACTTTCAATTGGACTTATTATTTCAATTGGTATTTTTGTATATCTTCCTATGTTAGAAAAATGGAAACTTAGGTAAATACTTTAGAAACATATGTATAAAAATACCATATTTCATTTAGCCCTTTCATGCTTACTATAACCAGTTATTTCGGTTTTCTACTAGTGGCTTTAACTATAACTTCAGCTTTATTTATTGGTCTGAGCAAGATACGACTTATTTAAAATTTCTATTTGAAAGAAACAATTCAGAAAGGAAATGCTTCTGTGAGATTCTGTGTATTCTAGAGTTACTTACCATGTCAATTGTCAATTCTTGGTCATTGAGATTCACATCAATTCGGATTAATATTTAGGTATAGATATTACCACTTTTTTTCTCCTTTTCAAAAAATTGAAATGATTGAAGTTTTTCTATTTGGAATCGTGTTAGGTCTAATTCCTATTACTTTGGCTGGATTATTCGTAACTGCATATTTACAATACAGGCGTGGCGATCAGTTGGACCTTTGATTAATTCACATTTCTTTTTTTGATTGGCCTCCTCCTTTCTTTAATCCACAGGAGGTCAAATTCTAATTGTTGTGCAAGCGACTGAATCCATTTCAGTCTAATTGAATTCATGAATAAAAAATCACGCTCTGTAGGATTTGAACCTACGACATCGGGTTTTGGAGACCCACGTTCTACCGAACTGAACTAAGAGCGCTTTCTTATCAGAATAGAAAAGGATGTAAAGAAAAGATTTTTTTTAAACTAATCCATTTTCATTTTATATCTATATATTCTATAGTTTCATAAAAATGAACTTCCGCGCAACGCAATTTGAATCGATCTCAGTTGATTCCTCGTTACTGCTCAAAGGGGCAGTAATAGGTAGGGATGACAGGATTTGAACCCGTGACATTTTGTACCCAAAACAAACGCGCTACCAAGCTGCGCCACATCCCTTCAAATTGTTCTACAGTATAATTGTAGAGAATTCCTTTCTTGTTTTCCACATCTCTATTTCCTGCATTGAGACACACAGCTTTTCTGCCCATTTCGTCTTTTTTGGCCTCATTTAACATATTTTTACATATAATAATAAGAAAAGGAAATCTTATGGATCGTTGTACATTTCAATTGGAATTAGGGATTCCGTGTACAACTCTAAGCGGCCCTTAACTACATATGCATCTGATCATATATGCATTATCTTTATGTATTACAATAAAAAAAAGGAGGTTTTTCAATGCGAGATCTAAAAACATATCTCTCCGTGGCCCCAGTACTAAGTACGTTATGGTTCGGGGCTTTAGCAGGTATATTGATAGAGATTAATCGTTTTTTCCCCGATGCGTTGACATTCCCCTTTTTTTCATTCTAGCTATTGACACCGGAAGGAATGAAGAAGATTAGAAATAGAATCAAATATCTGTGACTAATCCCCCTCCCTCTTTTCTCTTTTTTCCCTTTTTTTCTAATTTTTAGAATAAGGGACGAAAGAGAAAGAATAAAAATGGATTCAACGTCTGCGAGACTCAGGTTCAAATTCGAATTAAAAATAGAGACGTGGGGGTAGAGTAGCAAAATCGGGGTCTAGGGCAAGAATACAAGATCTTTAACTGCCCTTCGGAGTTAAATAGAATTTCGAACTCATTCTCATTGTCTTACTTATTATTTACTATGGCTTTTATGGCTTTGCTTTGATTTAATTGATTTTGATCTTTTAGAGTTGGATTTCAAGTTAATAACTTTTATTTTTTCCTTCCTTTCTTTTTCTTCATTTCGAATCAAAATAGAAGAGTTGAGTAAATCAAAAATCCAAAGGAGGTTCATGGCCAAGAGAAAAGATGCGCGGGTAACGGTAATTTTGGAATGTACCAGTTGTATACAAAACGGTGTTAAGAAGGTATCAACGGGTATTTCCAGATATATTACTCAAAAGAACCGGCACAATACGCCCAATCGATTAGAATTGAGAAAATTCTGTCCCTATTGTTACAAACATATGATTCATGGGGAAATAAAGAAATAGATTGAACCGAGTATGTCTTATCCTTGAAAGGGGAAAAATGACATTATATAGAACACATTGAAATATAAATAGAAGATATTGCATTTAAATAAAAAGAATCCTATTTGGAGTTAAAATTACAATTAAGAAATATTTCGGGATAAGAAATAAACTAAACAAACAAACCATGGATAAATCCAAGCGACCTTTTCTTAAATCCAAGCGATCTTTTCGTAGGCGTTTGCCCCCGATTCAATCGGGGGATCGAATTGATTATAGAAACATGAGTTTAATTAGTCGATTTATTAGTGAACAGGGAAAAATATTATCTAGACGAGTAAATAGATTGACCTTGAAACAACAACGATTAATTACTATTGCTATAAAACAAGCTCGTATTTTATCTTTGTTACCTTTTCTCAATAATGAGAAACAATTTGAAAGAATCGAGTCGACCACTAGAACTACAGGTCTTAGAACCAGAAATAAATAGGCTTATTTTTTGTTCACTTCAATCAGAATTCCAATTTGAACTCAAACATGGATTGGTGTTTTATTTGACAAATCTTAGAATCCAGATTATTGTGTCGTAAAAAAAAAAAAACGAATCGGAAAAAAAAGATTTTTTTATTGAACGTGTTCATTCATTTTGACTACTTTAGCGCATTTCTCATAGTAATTTTGACTTCAACTCCACCCTCCCGGAGTTCATTCTCCGGGGAACCCCATTTAAATTATTTCGGTGTATTCTTTCCAATCTACTTTTTCTCTGATTTCGTTAGAAATCATATAAAGACAATTCCTATTTGATATAGCTATTTGGGCCAGTATTTTACGATTAAGAAGCAACTGCCTCTTATATAGATCATGTATTAATTTACTATAACTATAAGATACTCCCTTTTCTCGAATTACTGCGTTTATTCGAGTGATCCACAAACGACGAAAATTTCTCTTTTGCTTATCCCTATCCCGATGAGCCGAAACCAAAGCTCTTATTTTCTGTTGCGTAATAGTTCGAGTAAGTCTTGAGTGAGATCCTCGAAAACTTGATGCAAATAAACGAATTTTTGTTCTACGTTTCCGGGCTATATATCCGCGTTTAACTCTAGTCATTGAATAAATAAAATTTTGACAAATAACTAATTGATTTTTTTCTTTCAGTTATTATTTTTCCCGTCCTGGCCTATTAATAATTAATAACCAAACGGATTTTTCCAATGTATAAAATACAAATTCCAATGGCTTTGGCTACTATAACCTTCCCGACCACAATTTTTTCTTTTTTTGCTATTTTACTGGGAAATATGAAAGAAATAGTGGGTTTCCTCGTTTCTATGGTTACTTCTTAAACGGTGAGGTCTTCTCTATACACCGGAGCCCTTACTTCATTTAATATTTCATCAATGTTATTGGTAACTTGTATAGTTCACACCACACTCTTTGGCTCTACCTATGAATTATCCAGTAACAGGTCTTTCACAATGAGACCCCCCTATACAGTAACGGTATTTAATTAGGAAAGTTAGCTGGGTAGCTGACCCTCGTAGTCCGTTCTTGACTGAGCGAGAACTTCTTTTTTTTTTTAATTTCAATAAGATTTTTCCGCTTAATGGATAACCAGTTGCTACCAATGGAGAATTGTTTCTCATCTTAAATTCAGGTGATTGAATTTGCACCAACGGAAACCATAAACTTTATACACAATAGAAGGATAGATTTGCTTATTTTTAGATAGTGAATGGAGTTCCTTTTTCCATTCTATCCTATTCACTAGTACTGATCAGTCATACTGGAAGTAGTTTTCTTACTTTTTCCTGTCAGCTCATGATCTAAACGAGTCGCACATACACCCTAGTACATGTTCCTCGACGCTGAGGACATCCCCGAAGAGCGGGGGATTTCGTGACATTTCGAATGGGCTGTCTTGTATTTCTAATAAGTTGTTTAATAGTTGGCATGTTGAGTCATATACATAATGGGCTGGTTTAGATTGATCCTAACCGGATTTTTTATTTATTTAATAGTAAACTCGGAGATAAAATCTCAAATTACAGATTTGCACAAAATCCATTTTTTCATTCAACTGCTACAAGATCAACAATTCCATAAGTTTGGGCTTCTGTTGCTGACATAAAAACATCTCTTTCCATGTCTTCAGATACAACCCATAAAGGTTTGCGCGTCCTTTGTACATAAACCCTTGTGATGGTTTCGCGTAGTTTCAGCAGTTCTTCCGCTTCCAGGATAAATTCTCCCGTTTGTGCCTCATAAAAAGAACTAGCAGGTTGATGGATCATTACCCTGATAATAGAAGGTTTCTCTATCTGGTGTGATGAAAGAAACAGAAAAGAAAGATAAAGAATAATAGGAAAAAGGATAGAATTGAACAACCGTACGGGCATTATCTTTTATGCATTGCATACGGCTCTATAATCAAATTGACCCCTAAATTTTCCATTCAAGAAAGATAAAAAATAGAATCTATTAGCCCCAGATGGGTAAATGATCAAAATGCCACCCTTCTTCTTTTTTCGGAGGAGTTAAAAAATACTATGATGGCTCCGTTGCTTTCTATTTTAAAATGGATTTTTTTGTCTTTGATTCAGCAATCCCAAAGTTTCTTTTTGAGCGAATCAAAAAAATTTGGTTTTTTCGCACTCTTTTTTTTTTATAACTTAAATATTGTTAAGAGCCCGTTAGTGTAAAAACAAACAAGTTTGTGACGCTGAATTGGACTTCCGATAGATAAGAGAAAGTCGGAAATATCTTTTATCTCATACTACTCTCTCGATACATAATCAAATCTTTGAAAAAAAAATACAAAATTTTTCATATCGAATTCGAAGTGCCATGCTATTATTACTTAATATTTATATGGCGAAGGCATAGTTTTCTTTTTTTTCTCAAATAAAAAAACTTCATTGGCGCCAAGCGTGAGGGAATGCTAGACGTTTGGTAATTTCTCCTCCAACCAGAATAAAAGATCCCATTGACGCGGCCAATCCCATGCATATTGTATGGACCTCTGGTCGTACAAATTGCATAGTATCATAAATGGCTATTCCGGGTATTATCCATCCACCAGGGGAGTTTATAAACAAATACAGATCTTTAGTCTCATCCTCGATACTGAGATATACCATAAGACCAATAAGTTGATTCGAGATCTCGCTATCAACCTCTTGGCCTAAAAAAAGTAATCTTTCTCGATAAAGTCGGTTGAGTAGGGTAAAATTGTATCCCTTAGGAACCGTACATGCACCTTTTGATGCATACGGTTCAAAAAAATTGCGAAGAAAAGAATCAATGTATAGATTCCAGTCCTCTTTCTTTTTCGGGTTTTTCTAATTTTTTAATGAAAGGGCTTTTTCTTCGATTTTTCAATAAAGATGAATTTTTATTTCTTCTTTGATAATAAAAAAAGGGTAAATAAACTTATCGAATTAACTTCTCATTGATGTATTCTTTCATCGAAATTCAATCCCAATTACGATGGTATTTTCTTGTTCCTGAATGGGTCTCTTTCATCTTTTTAGGTTTATGCTCTACTCCGGGTAAAGATTCGCCCGATTTTGATTTGCACATATAGGACAAATCTTCCCATCACCATTTCTTTTTGTTATGACTTTACAAATAATCATTTATGATACACATAGTAATCATAGATATATTACCAATTGGGTTTTTTTCTAAACGGAGCCTGGATACTTCATTTTTTTCGTCCAGCCAAAGCCAACCATAAATTATTCTAATTGATATAATTCTATGAATTCCCCCAAATAATGCATTTAATTGCACTTCACGCTCCAATTTTTCGATAATTCAATTTCTCTTTCTTGGGCGAAACAGAGGATATCTCGGTCGGGGGAGAAAATGGGGAAATCCCATATGACCCAAGATATCTGACAAGTCGCACTATACGTCAACCCAAGATGCATCTTCCTCTCCAGGACTTCGGAAAGGTACTTTTGGAACACCAATAGGCATGGATTGAAAGAAAAAAGAACTAAATACTATATTTCACTTTGATGTGGAAACGTAACAATATGGTTTTATTGTCTTTATTTTTATTGTCTTTATAATATAGGCTTTATCATATTTATTTTATCCATAGATTAGAAAAATTTAGAAAGAAAGACAAAATGAATAAAGGAAATTTTTTACGAATAGATCCTTCTAATGATAAATGAAGGATGGACAAATTTTCTCATAAAAAATGGTATCAATCCACCATTGCATATTGGTACTTATCGAATATAGAATAAATCTGCTTCTCTTTGTTCTTACGAACAGAATTCTTCCATTATTACGAATAGAATATAGAATCAATATTAACCTAACCCTTGTTAGGAAATAATCCCCTGAACAGGGAAAGTCTATAGGATAGTCATAGTATAATTTTTTCCAATGCAATAAAGTTACGTAGTGTCTATTTTTCTTCGATAAAGGGGTATTTTCCATGGGTTTGCCTTGGTATCGTGTTCATACCGTTGTATTGAATGATCCCGGCCGGTTGCTTTCCGTTCATATAATGCATACAGCTCTGGTTGCTGGTTGGGCGGGTTCGATGGCTCTGTATGAATTAGCAGTTTTTGATCCTTCTGACCCTATTCTTGATCCAATGTGGAGACAGGGTATGTTCGTTATACCCTTCATGACTCGTTTAGGAATAACCAATTCATGGGGGGGTTGGAGTATCACAGGAGGAACTGTAACGAATCCGGGGATTTGGAGTTACGAAGGTGTAGCTGGGGCGCATATTGTGTTTTCTGGCTTATGCTTTTTGGCAGCTATCTGGCATTGGGTCTATTGGGATCTAGAAATATTTTCTGATGAACGTACAGGAAAACCCTCTTTGGATTTGCCCAAGATCTTTGGAATTCATTTATTTCTCTCCGGGGTGGCTTGCTTTGGTTTTGGTGCATTTCATGTAACAGGTCTGTACGGTCCTGGAATATGGGTATCTGATCCTTATGGACTAACGGGAAGAGTACAGCCTGTAAATCCGTCGTGGGGCGTGGAAGGTTTTGATCCTTTTGTTCCGGGAGGAATAGCTTCTCATCATATTGCAGCAGGTACACTGGGCA